GCAGATGATATATATATGGGTCTACGGTGCATTGCCACTCGAGATCAAGATATTGGGATTGGGCTTGTCAATCGATTCATAACCTCTCGAGTACAACCAATATATATTAGAACTCCCTTTACGTGCAAGAGTACATCTTGGATCTGTCAATTATGTTATGGCCGGAGTCCCACTCATGGCGACCTGGCCGAATTGGGAGAAGCTGTAGGTATTATTGCGGGACAATCAATTGGAGAACCCGGGACTCAACTAACATTAAGAACTTTTCATACCGGCGGAGTATTTACGGGCGGTACTGCCAAACATGTACGAGCTCCTTCTAATGGAAAAATAAAATTCAATGAGGATTTGGTTCATCCCACACGTACTCTTCATGGGCATCCTGCTTTTTTATGTTCCATGGATTTGTATGTAACTGTTGAGAGTCGGGATATTATGCATAATGTGAATATTCCACCAAAGAGTTTTATTTTAGTCCAAAATGATCAATATGTAGAATCAGAACAAGTGATTGCTGAGATTCGTGCCGAAACATCCACTTTTCATTTTACAGAGAGGGTACAAAAACATATTTATTCTGAATCAGAGGGAGAAATGCACTGGAGTACCGATGTCTACCATGCACCCGAATATACATATGGTAACGTTCATCTATTACCAAAAACAAGTCATTTATGGATATTAGCAGGAGGTCCGCGCAGATCTAGTATAGTTTCTTTTTCGCTCCACAAGGATCAAGATCAAATAAATGTTCATTCTTTTTCTGTCGAAGACAGATATACCTCTGAATTTCCAATGACTAATGATCGAGTAAGACATAAATTGTTGGATACTTCTAGTAAAAAAGATGAGGAAATTCTTGACTATTCAATATATAATCAAATTAGATCCAATGGTCATTGGAATTTTATATATCCTTCTATTCTCCAAGAGAATTCTGATTTCTTGGCGAAAAGGCGAAGAAATAGATTCATCATCCCATTACAATATGATCAAGAACGAGAAAAAGAACTAATACCCTGTTTTGGTATTTCGATTGAAATACCCATAAATGGTGTTTTATGTAAAAATAGTATTTTTGCTTTTTTTGATGATCCACGATACATAATAAGCAGTTCCGGAATTACTAAATATGGTACCGCAAAGGTAGATTCAATCATAAAAAAAGAGGATTTGATTGAGTATCAAGGAGCAAAAGAATTTAGTCTGAAATACCAAATGAAAGTAGATCGGGTTTTTTTCATTCCCGAAGAAGTACATATTTTACCCGGATCCTCGTCCATAATGGTCCGGAACAGTAGTATCATTAGAATAGATACACGACTTGCTTTAAATACAAGAAGCCGAATAGGTGGATTAGTCCGAGTGGAGAGAAAAAAAAAAAGTATTGAACTAAAAATCTTTTCTGGAGATATTTATTTTCCTGGAGAGACGGATAAGATATCCAGGCACAGTGGTATTTTGATACCACCAGGAACGGGAAAAAAAAATTCTAAGGAATCAAAAAAATTGAAAAATTGGATCTATGTCCAACGGATCACACCTACAAAAAAAAAGTATTTTGTTTTGGTTCGGCCCGTAGTCACATATAAAATAGCTGATGGGATAAATTTAGCAACACTTTTCCCTCAGGATCTCTTGCAGGAAAAGGACAATGTCCAACTTAGAGTTGTCAATTATATCCTTTATGGATATGGCAAGTCAATTCGAGGAATTTATCACACAAGTATTCAATTAGTTCGGACTTGCTTAGTATTGAATTGGAACCAAAAACAAAACGGTTCCATAAAAGAGGTTCATGCTTCCCTTGTTGAGGTAAGGGCGACTGATCTAATTCGCGATTTCATAAGAATGGAGTTAGTCAAGTCCACTATTTCGTATAGTGGAAAAAGGTATGATACGGTGGGTTCGGGATTGATTTCCGATAAGGGATTAGATCGCACCAATCTCAACCCCTTCCATTCCAAGTCGAAGATTCAACCAATTTCCAAATATCAAGGAACTATTGGTATTGGTACATTGTTGAGTCGAAATAAGGAATCCCGATCTTTGATAATTTTGTCATCATCCAATTGTTTTCGAATTGGTCCATTCAATGGTTCGAAATATAACAATGTGACAAAAGAATTGGATCCCATAATTCTAATTCCAATTAGACATTTCTTGGGTCCCTTAGGTACTATTGTACCTAAAATAGCGAATTTTTATTCATTTTCTCATTTATTAACCCATAATCAGATCTTGTTAAAGAAATATTTTCTACTCGACAGTTTTAAACAGACTTTCCAAGTACTTCAAATATTGAAATACTCTTTAATGGATGAAAGTAGGAGGATTTATAATCCCGATCCATGCAGTAACATCATTTTTCATCCATTTCATTTGAATTGGTGTTTTCTCCATCACAATTCTTGTGAGGAGACATCCACAATAATTAGTCTTGGACAATTTATTTGTGAAAATGTATGTCTATTCAAATACGGACCACACATAAAAAAATCCGGGCAAATTTTAATTGTTAATGTTGACTCCTTAGTTATAAGATCTGCTAAGCCCTATTTGGCTATTCCGGGAGCAACTGTTCATGGCCATTATGGAAAAATCCTTTATGAAGGAGAGACATTAGTTACATTTATATATGAAAAATCGAGATCTGGTGACATAACGCAAGGTCTTCCAAAAGTAGAACAAGTATTAGAAGTGCGTTCGATTGATTCAATATCGATAAACCTCGAAAAGAGAGTTGAAAGCTGGAACGAACGTATACCGAGAATTCTTGGAATTCCCTGGGGGTTCTTGATTGGAACTGAGCTAACCATAGCCCAAAGTCATATCTCTTTGGTTAATAAGATTCAAAAGGTTTATCGATCTCAGGGGGTACAGATCCATAATAGACATATAGAGATTATTGTACGTCAAATAACATCAAAAGTGTTGGTTTCAGAAGATGGAATGTCTAATGTTTTTTCACCTGGAGAATTAATAGGATTCTTGCGAGCGGAGCGAGCAGGGCGTGCTTTGGACGAAGCGATCAGTTATCGGGCAATCTTATTGGGAATAACGAGAACATCTCTGAATACTCAAAGTTTCATATCCGAAGCAAGTTTTCAAGAAACCGCTCGAGTTTTAGCAAAAGCTGCTTTACGAGGTCGTATTGATTGGTTGAAAGGCCTGAAAGAAAACGTTGTTCTAGGGGGAATTATTCCTGTCGGTACCGGATTCAAAAAATTACTGCACCATTCAAGGCAAGACAAAAACATTTATTTTGAAATCAAAAGGAAGAATCTATTTGAGTCGGAAATTAGAGATCTTTTATTACACCATAGAGAATTATTTTGTTCTTTCGCCCCAAACAATTTCCATGAGACATAAGAACAATCATTTACACGATTTAATGATTCCTAAGACTAAGAAGAGATTCATTCTTTTTACTTTAACTATCTGGAACTGTCTTTTCAATTATTGATTTTATAATAAATAAATAAGTAATTAAATTAAAAGAAATTAATGGTTTGGACCGTGTATCAACGGTAAATCCGCGGTAGAAGGTTCCGTCGGAACAATTTTATATTTTAAGGTACCTTTTTTCCTAAAAAAAAAGAGGAAGTGTGGGAAAAAATGACAAGAAGATATTGGAACATCAATTTGGAAGAGATGATGGAAGCAGGAGTTCATTTTGGTCATGGTACTAGGAAATGGAATCCTAGAATGGCCCCTTACATTTCTGCTAAGCGTAAAGGTATTCATATTACAAATCTTACGATAACTGCGCGTTTTTTATCCGAAGCCTGCGATTTAGTTTTTGATGCAGCAAGCCGGGGAAAAAACTTTTTAATCGTCGGTACCAAAAATAAAGCAGCGGATTCAGTAGCATCAGCTGCAATAGGGGCTCGGTGTCATTATGTTAATAAAAAATGGCTCGGTGGTATGTTAACGAATTGGTACACTACGGAAACGAGACTTCATAAGTTCAGGGACTTAAGAGCAGAACAAAAGATGGGGCAATTCAACCGTCTCCCCAAAAGAGATGCAGCAATGTTAAAGAGAAAATTATCTACTTTGCAAACATATCTGGGTGGGATCAAATATATGACAGGGTTACCTGATATTGTAATCATCCTTGATCAGCAAGAAGAATACACGGCTCTTCAAGAATGTGTCATTTTGGGGATTCCGACGATTTGTTTAATCGATACAAATTGTGACCCGGATATCGCAGATATTTCGATTCCAGCCAACGATGACGCTATAGCTTCAATCCGATTTATTCTTAACAAATTAGTATTCGCAATTTGCGAGGGTCGTTCTAGCTATATAAGAAATCGTTGATTATGATTAATAATAAGATTCATTAATTATTTTTGAACTCGATAGATTTATTGGATCGGTTACTATTCTTGAATTTTGAAAAGAGAGAAATATCAAAAAAATACTGGGGAGGTTATGTCATGTGATTTCTCGGTATCCTAAATATAGCATTAATAATGAAAGTAGTTGAGTTGATAAAGAGATGGTTGAATCAAAATAATTTATTTTTTAAGTTCGATTTCTGTCAGAGGACAATATGAATGTTATACCATGTTCCGTTAAAACACTCAAGGGGTTGTACGATATATCGGGTGTAGAAGTAGGCCAACATTTATATTGGCAAATAGGAGGTTTACAAATCCATGCCCAAGTACTTATCACTTCTTGGATCGTAATTGCTATCTTATTAGGTTCAGTCATCATAGCTGTTCGGAATCCACAAACCATTCCGACCGACGGTCAGAATTTCTTCGAATATCTCCTTGAATTTATTCGAGACTTGAGCAAAACTCAGATTGGAGAAGAATATGGTCCTTGGGTTCCCTTTATTGGAACTATGTTCCTATTTATTTTTGTTTCTAACTGGTCAGGTGCTCTTTTACCGTGGAAAATAATACAGTTACCTCATGGGGAGTTAGCTGCGCCCACAAATGATATAAATACTACTGTTGCTTTAGCTTTACTCACGTCGGTGGCATATTTTTATGCGGGTCTTACCAAAAAAGGATTGGGTTATTTCGGGAAATACATTCAACCAACTCCAATACTCTTACCAATTAACATCCTGGAAGATTTCACAAAACCTTTATCTCTTAGTTTTCGACTTTTCGGAAATATATTGGCTGATGAATTAGTAGTTGTTGTTCTTGTTTCTTTAGTACCTTCAGTAGTTCCTATACCTGTTATGTTTCTTGGATTATTTACAAGTGGTATTCAAGCTCTTATTTTTGCAACTTTAGCCGCGGCTTATATAGGCGAAGCCATGGAGGGTCATCATTAACTAGCTTTCGAAATAGTCTTTTTTTTTTTTAGCTTATCCTAATTCATGCATGGTTGATTCAAAATAATCAATCACTGGGTTGGGAACATAATCCATAATAGATACAAATACATAGGTATATATAACCTAGTGCCGCGGGAGGAAGGGCGGACCCTATTACGGAATACAGAATAAAAAAAAAATGGGTTAGGGGTAGGGGGTCAAACTAGATATATGTAATGTCTATAAGTCCAGCCCCCGCGTATGTTTCGCAGAATGAAATGATTTTAGAGTCTGATTCAATATAAAATGTGGGCTGTTTCCGTTATGGAAGAAACAAATGTATATGTGATATTAGCTATTCGCTAGCTATGCTATATAGTATAGGGGCTGGCTATCCCTATTAATATACATATATATAATATATAATATGAATATTATAGAAATTATATCCATTTTTCTATTTATCTTTTCTATATTTTTTCCAGTATATTGTTTTTTTCCAGCCCACAGCATTAGATGGATTCCAATATAAGTCCTTCTGTTTCGTCTGTGATTGTGGATTGAATGAAAAAAAAATAAGTAATAATTCATTGGTTGATTATATCATTAACCATTTTTTTTTTTTTTACGAGGAACTTATTATGAATCCACTGATTTCTGCCGCTTCCGTTATTGCTGCTGGATTGGCCGTAGGGCTTGCTTCTATTGGACCTGGGGTTGGCCAAGGTACTGCTGCAGGCCAAGCTGTAGAAGGTATTGCGAGACAACCAGAAGCAGAGGGTAAAATACGAGGTACTTTATTGCTTAGTCTAGCTTTTATGGAAGCTTTAACAATTTACGGACTGGTCGTAGCATTAGCGCTTTTATTTGCGAATCCTTTTGTTTAATTTAATCCTAGAAATGTAAAAAAGTACGAAACGTACTCTTTTTCTTATTTTATTAACTCGGACTTGCCGTTTGCTTCTTTGAATTAGATCGAAATTGTACTCCTACAGTTACTTATTTGTTGGGACAATGCCCCGGGAAGTACTGATTTTAGGATGAGGAATTAGCAGATTTGCTCGCTTTCTTCCTTACCATTACCACCCCGAGTTAGTACAATGGAAACCTTTTGAACTTTGAGGCGGCGTTTCATTTCAACAAACGAGATATTTCACAATTGACGCGAGGCCTCGGACCTAACTTAATAAGTATCTCTTCTTAATTTTAATTTTAATTGGAAACTAAAAGAAATAGAGAAATTTTTCAAATGAAATGAAAATGATAAAAATGAATAAAAAGAAATTGATAAAAAAAGGGCGAGCGAGGTGATACAAAAAGAACTCTGTTCTTTGTTAGTTTTATCTATAAGAAAGAGGAGAGCGTATGAAAAATGTAACCGATTTTTGTGTTTCCTTGGGCTATTGGCCATCCGCCGGGAGTTTCGGGTTTAATACTGATATTTTAGCAACAAATCCAATAAATCTAACTGTAGTGCTTGGTGTATTGATTTTTTTTGGAAAGGGAGTGTGTACGAGTTGTGTATTTCAAGAATATAGGTTGGATCCAACCATCTGCACTTTATTTATGTTATTTTATTTCTTGCTAGGATAATAGTAAAAAAGGTGCACGATCTCGACGAATTACTTCTGAATAAATTCAGAAATCATATGTAAGAACCATAGCATTTCGTGACTCATTGGTAAATCAACTTTGATTCTCTATCAACCAATAATGTGAGACCATTAACATGGTTAAAGCTAAACTGTTTGAAGTCCAGGCACAACATGGTACTCTTTCTACCACATAAAATAATAGTAGGTAATTCATCCGATATAGAACACTCATATCAATAAAATGATTTGAAACTATTTACTATAGAATGGGGGCCTTGCTTTTTTTTTTTATCCAATGCCGAAGCGACGACCTATGTATAAAAAAGGGAATTTTTTGGATTTTTAGACTTGAAAAAAAAAGTGGAAATATAAAATATATATATATATAAGAATTTGAAATAGAAATGAAATAAAAAACAAATAAAGAAACAACTTTGCTGACAATTAGGGATAGATTTTTTGTCTGGTCGGAAGAGTCCTCTTAATATTCTGGTCTTATACTTATATAATATTATAATATAAGTTTCGATATCTTTGAATAGGAACAGAAAAGAGAGGGTAGGTTCATTACATTAAAAGATATGGGAATGCCCATAAACTAAATAATTGAGCGTG